GTATTACGTAGCTTAATAACAAAGCATAGTGCTGAAGCCACTGAAATGAGCTCGCGCTCCCAATACGCCCTCAAAAGGGGACAAGGCGAATATGACCCCCAATATATATATATATACTTGAATTACCTTCTGGATTTTGATCCTTTAGTATTTGTATGTATATATATCTTATTATGTATAACCCCGTGCCTACTATATATATACGTACTACTAGTATATATATTAATATATATAATGTTAATAGTACGTACCATTCTCTTCCCCACGCCTAATTGTGTGTATATATTCTCCCATATCAGACATTTCCTTGAAACCAGCATTATGTGATTGATTAACTTGACTTCTCACAAGAGATCACATACCCGCCATTATAAGGTTTTCCATTACCAGTCTCGTGGCGCCTTTAACTATATACCGTTTATAGATAGACCTTTCCAAGACCTCTGGTTCCTATCTCAGGCACCGACTAACCATATATATATCTATATATACTATTTCCAAGACCTCTGATTAATGAGTGTGCTGCATTTGGCCCGTGACACGACATGACTTGGACCTCTCGGCATCTGGTATTTTTTTTATCTCCTTCCCTTCAGCCTCATTTCAAAGTGATATAATGACACTTATTGTGAAAGGTCCATTACATGAAGCATCCTTTGCCCACATTCCCCAGGCGGAGCGATATCTTTCCATGCTCGTAAGACATATCATACATCCATCCAACTTCATTTTAGCAAGAATTAATCTAAAATGACAAACCATTTGATCAAACAAACAAACGTTCATTCGTGACCAAGAATGTGTCTAAAAAAACACACATAATATTATAATGTTTAAAGCTCACACAGCCAATGTTTTACTTTAAACACTCTAATACCACATCAAACATCATCTGACAATACAACTTTAACCAAACTAGTATTACGTAGCTTAATAACAAAGCATAGTGCTGAAGCGAATGATATATATATCATTGCACACACCACATAAAAGTGGCATCATTGTGCATATATATATATATATATATATATATCATTGCACACACCACATAAAAGTGGCATTATTGTGCATATATATATATATATATATATATATCATTGCACACACCACATAAAAGTGGCATCATTGTGCATATATATATATATATATATATATATATCATTGCACACACCACATAAAAGTGGCATCATTGTGCATGCATATATATATATATATATATATATATATATCATTGCACACACCACATAAAAGTGGCATCATTGTGCATATATATATATATATATATATATATCATTGCACACACCACATAAAAGTGGCATTATTGTGCATATATATATATATATATATATATATATCATTGCACACACCACATAAAAGTGGCATCATTGTGCATGCATATATATATATATATATATATATATCATTGCACACACCACATAAAAGTGGCATTATTGTGCATATATATATATATATATATATATATATCATTGCACACACCACATAAAAGTGGCATCATTGTGCATGCATATATATATATATATATATATATATCATTGCACACACCACATAAAAGTGGCATTATTGTGCATATATATATATATATATATATATATCATTGCACACACCACATAAAAGTGGCATTATTGTGCATATATATATATATATATATATATATATCATTGCACACACCACATAAAAGTGGCATCATTGTGCACAATACATCAAAATATTTGGGTGTCACACAGCCAACCACCTCACCCAATATATTTAACCTAAACCAAGCATAGTGTTTTAGCCACTACTTTCTATGACACTAAACGTTTTGGTCCTAGACTTACTACTATTTATAAACAAGCTTATACATGCAAGCCTCCGCACCCCAGTGAGATACGCCTACAAAACAAAATGTAAACAGAGCAGACATCAGGGGCAGCCCCTAAGACGCCAAGCTTCGCCACATCCACACGGACACGCAGCAGTAATTAACATTTAACAATGAGCCAAGCTCGATTAAGCTATGATTAGATAGAGTCGGCAAATCTCTGTGCCAGCCGCCGCGGTTATACAGAAGACTCAAAATAGCAGAACCGGCAAAAAAATGACTAAAATTCTCTTTTAAGCCTAACAAATAAGAAGAACACAAAATCGAACCGTCAAACAGCACCTACAACAAACCCAAAATAATCTTATATCAAGGACATTTGACTCATAAAAACCAGGAAACAAACTGGGATTAGATACCCCACTATGCCTGGAGATAAACATTATTTGCCAAAAAAGTACAAATACAAACTCAAAACTTAAAAGACCTGGCGGTGTCCAAAACCAACCTAGAGGAGCTTGTTATATAATCGATGATCCACGTTAAACCTTACCTACTCTAGCACAATCCAGCTTGTATACCGCCGTCGACAGCCCATTTTCCGAAAAATAGAGCAATTTAAGACCCCCCCTCTAAAACGACAGGTCAAGGCGCAGCCTACGAGAAGGCCAATAATGGGCTACATTACTAAATATAACAAAAACTTCACTGAAACACAGTTGCACGAAGAAGAATTTAGCAGTAAGAAGAATAAGAGCGTTCTACTGAACCAGGACATTGAACACGCACACACCGCCCGTCACCCTCACCATAGATCTGATAGGAGAGGAAAGTCGTAACATGGTAAGCGTACCAGAAGGTGTGCTTGGAAGCAAAAAGTAGCTTACCACTAAAGCGCCCGACTTACAAACGGAGGACGTCCTACGCACCTTTTTGAGCAAATATTTTAGCCCAATCAACACCACAAAATAACACATAATCATACTAAAACATTCTAAAAGACTAGTAGCTGAGAGCAAACTTCAAATTTGACGCAATAGAGACAGTACTGTGAAGGAAAATTGAAAGACCAATATATCGAGCACAAAGAAGCAGAGATAAAACCACATACCTATTGCATCATTGTCCAGCCAGTCTAACTCAGACAAGAAGACCCCCAGCCTGATACCCCGAATGTAAGTGAGCTATTCTCAAGCAGTTTTATAGAACCAACTCATTTCTGTTACAAAAGAATGAGAAGACTCGAGAATAGAGGCGAAAAACCAAACGAACTTACCGATAGCTGGTTGCCTGAATAATGAATTTAAGTTCAACCTTGGGCTGTAATTATAAGAACATAATAAATACTTTTGCCCAAGATATAATCAATAAAGGTACAGCTCTATTGATTTAGGCTACAACCCAAAGTGGAGAGAAAGCACAAAATATTTTAACCAGTTGACCTTAAAGCAGCCACCACTAAATATTACGTCACAGTAACACCACCATAAATACAAAACCACAAACCAATCTCCCATCTTCCAACCGGGCCATTCTATAAAACTATAGAAGAAACCCTGCTAGAACGAGTAACATGAAAATTTCTCTAAATAAAAGCCCAACATATTCAGAAAATATGAAAAACAATTCACAACCATAAAATAAACTGTAGCCCCGACATAGGATTATAATCAGAAGACACAAGTTTTCAAAAGGAACTCGGCAACCAACCTTTCCAACTGTTTACCAAAAACATAGCCATTAGCTAAACAAGTATTAAAGGTAATGCCTGCCCAGTGAGGGAAACCTTAAACGGCCGCGATAACCCGTGCAAAGGTAGCGCAATCACTTGTCTTCTAAATAAAGACCCGTATGAATGGCCACATGAGAAAGAAACTGTCTCTTGAAAACAGTCGGTGAAACTGATCTGCCTGTACAAAAGCAGGCATGCCAAAACAAGACAAAAAGACCCTGTGAAACTTTAAATTACCACCAAACATATGGTGCTAATTTTAAGTTGGGGCAACTAAAGAGAAATAAAACCTCTATATGACCACCAGATCAACCAATCTATTGGGCTCAAACCGCAAGACCCAGTAATACTGATCAATGAACCAAGCTACTCCAGGGATAACAGCGCCACTTTCTTGAAGAGTTCTTATCAACAAGAATATCTACGACCTCGATGTTGGACCAGGATATCCAAGTGGTGTAGAAGCTACTAACGGTTCGTTTGTTCAACGATAAAAATCCTACGCGATCTGAGTTCAGACCGGAGTAATCCAGGTCGGTCTATATCTGTTCACCGCTCCGTCTAGTACGAAAGGACCGATGAAGCAGGACCAACCCTGAAGGAGAGTCCTTCAAACAACGCACTGAAAAATCTAAAGTGCAAAACATGTGCCTAGGCATTCCAATCCTAGGCAAGAATTTTCACTTTGGTGTGGCAGAGTCAGGCAAATGCAAAAGACCTAAAACCTTTAATCAGACGTCCAAATCGTCTCACCAATAATCAAAGCACCACAAATAATAAACCTGTTGACAATTGTAATTACCACTTTAATAGCCGTCGCCTTTTTAACCCTTTTAGAACGAAAGATTATTAGCTCTGCACAACAACGCAAAGGCCCAAATATCGTTGGACCAAAAGGACTCCTACAGCCAGTAGCAGACGGAATCAAATTGTTCGTAAAAGAACCCATCCACCCAACATTGTCATCAAAAACCATATTTATTACTTCCCCTATTCTAGCCTTAACACTAGCAATATTAATATGGACCACAATTCCTATGCCACATCCGCTGGCAAACATCAACCTTGGCCTACTATTACTTATAGCTATCTCAAGCATATCCGTGTATACCATTATATGATCAGGATGAGCATCAAATTCAAAATACGCATTAATTGGGGCACTGCGAGCCATCGCACAGACAATCTCATATGAAGTTACACTAGGTTTAATTCTAATATGCATAGCATCTCAAACAGGAGGCTACACAATACAACTATTTCTAGAAGCCCAAGAAAAAACATGGTTAGCACTAATATCTTGCCCTCTAGCCATAATATGATTCGTATCAACACTAGCCGAAACAAACCGAACCCCATTTGATCTTACCGAAGGGGAATCAGAATTAGTATCTGGTTTCAACGTAGAGTATGCCAGCGGAATATTCGCTATATTCTTCCTAGCAGAGTACTCAAACATTCTAATTATAAATACACTATCAGTAATCCTTTTTTTAAGCCCAACACCACATGATCCAACCACATTCCCAATAAATCTAATAATAAAAACCACCATTTTAACCATAGGATTTATCTGAATCCGGACAACCTATCCACGATTCCGCTACGACCAACTAATGCACCTGCTATGAAAACAATTTCTGCCTATAACCTTAGCATCTTGCTTATTATATACAATAATACCTGTATCAATCATGGCTCTTCCTCCGATCACCTTTAATTAGAGAAAGAGGACTCGAACCTCCACAAAAAAATCCAAAATTTTTTGCACTACCACCTATACTACTCTCTATCTTAAACAGAAGCGTGCCCGAGACAGGGGTTATTTTGATGAAATAAACACAGAGCAACACACTCTCGCTTCCAATTAGGATCTGCTACATAAGCAGTTGGGCCCATGCCCCAAAAACGGTACTTACACCTCCTAATATATTACCCCCACATCCATCATAATCACTGCTCTAAGTATTGCTATAGGCACCATCATAACCATATCAAGCTCCAACTGACTTATAGCCTGAATCGGATTAGAACTAAACATATTAGCCATCCTACCAACCATTTCAAAACCAAAAACCACACGAGCATCAGAAGCCACAATCAAATACTTTTTAACACAAGCAATTGCATCAGCAATAATACTACTATCCAGCACAACTAATGCCTGACAAACCGGCAGCTGAGATATTATAGAACTTAAAAATAAATTCTCCACAACAACTATAGCCCTATCCCTAATAATAAAAATAGGGGCCGCCCCAGTTCACTTTTGACTTCCAGAAGTATTACAAGGCGCAACACTACAAACAGCATTACTCATTACAACATGACAAAAACTTGCCCCTATTACATTAATATACATAATCTCAAACAACATCCAACCCACCCTTCTAACATCCGCTGGAATTTTATCAATAATTGTTGGCGGGTTGGGAGGCATTAACCAAACACAACTACGAAAAACAATAGCTTACTCATCAATTAATAACCTAGGCTGAACCATCATAATTATAGCCCTCTCCCCAAACTTAGCAATTATAAATATTTCCATTTACATCATTATGACCACCCCAATTTTTCTAATAATAACAAACGCATCAACAAAAACACTACAAAATTTAACCACAACATGAACAACCTCCACAACAATAACTATTTCTATTGCTCTATTAATATTATCAACCAGCGGCCTACCACCATTTACAGGGTTCACACCAAAAATACTAGCTCTTAATGAACTCATTACACAAAAACTCACAATACTAGCAACCCTAGCAATCATAACATCACTAATCAGCTTACTATTCTACTTACGAATTACATATCTGATTATAATACTCACATCACCAATAACAACCCCCTCATCAACAAAATGACGAACCCAAAACCAAAAATCACAACTAATAACAATAATAACTCCAACAGCACTATTTATAACCCATTTAATCCCAGCAATCCCATTATAAAGAAGCTTAGGATTAAACTTATTTAAACCGGTGGCCTTCAACACCACAAACAAGGGAAGACCCTTAGCTTCTGAAAGACCCATAGGACTTTCTCCTACATCATCTGCATGCAACCCAGATATTTTCATTAAAATAAGGCCTATAAAACCGGCGAGCCTCGATCCCGCAAAAAATAGTTAACAGCTATTTACCTAAACTAGCAGGCATCAGTTTATTTACTATATTTCCATTTATAGGCCTACGAAAATCTGCATTTTCAAAACCAAACTTGCAATTTAGCATCTACCTAGGCCTGATAAGAGGAGTTGCCACTCCATCAATGGAATTACAAACCACCGCCTAAATTCAGCCATCTTACCATGTCAACACTAACACGCTGATTTCTATCAACCAACCACAAAGACATTGGAACCCTTTACTTCCTATTCGGCGCCATAGCCGGCTTTACCGGCTCAACAGTTAGCCTCATAATTCGACTACAACTAATTCAACCGGGCCAATACAACGGAGATACAATATATAACACCTTTATCACACTTCATGCCTTCATCATGATCTTCTTTATAGTAATACCAATTATGATCGGAGGATTCGGCAACTGATTAGTACCATTAATACTAGGAGCCCCAGACATAGCATTTCCACGAATAAATAATATAAGCTTCTGACTTCTTCCACCATCCTTCTTCTTACTCCTAATGTCATCAAAATTCGGCGACGGCGTAGGAACAGGCTGAACAATTTATCCCCCACTAGCAGGAAACATAGCACACTCAAGCCCATCAATAGACATAACAATTTTCGCATTACACTTAGCCGGAGCATCCTCAATCTTAGGAGCCATTAACTTTATTACAACCTGCATTAATATAACCCCACACTCAACAACCCCCTACAACTGACCATTATTCGTCTGATCCGTATTCTTCACCGCAATCTTACTTCTATTAGCCATTCCAGTATTAGCAGCAGCCATTACCATACTCCTAACAGACCGAAACCTAAACACAACATTCTTCGACCCCGCCGGAGGGGGAGACCCAATTCTTTTCCAACACCTATTCTGATTTTTTGGCCACCCGGAAGTATATATTTTAATTCTACCAGGCTTCGGAATTATCTCACATATTGTCACCCACTATTCAGGAAAAAAAGAACCATTTGGATATCATAGCATAGTATGAGCCATACTTGCTATTACCACACTAGGATTTATTGTATGAGCACACCACATATTTACAGTCGGACTTGACATCGACACACGAGCATACTTCTCAGCCGCAACAATAACAATTGCAGTCCCCACAGGAATTAAGGTATTCAGCTGAGCCGCTACAATCTTTGGCGGAAAAACCAAATGAAACGCCCCAATACTATGAGCAACCGGGTTTATTTATTTGTTCACAATAGGAGGTTTAACAGGAATTATACTATCAAACTCATCCCTAGACACACTACTACACGACACATACTATGTAGTAGCACACTTCCACTACGTCCTATCAATAGGGGCCGTATTTGCAATTATAGGAGGACTTGTATACTGATTCCCAATATTAACAGGATTCTCAATTAACCAACGAATAGCAAAAGCCCAGTTCTGAATCATATTTGTAGGAGTGAACATTACATTCTTTCCACAACACATATTAGGACTAGCCGGAATACCTCGACGGTACTCCGACTTCCCAGATACCTATACACTATGAAGCAGCATATCATCATTAGGATCCATCATCTCAATGATAGGAACAATAATGTTAATCGGGTTAATCTGAAACGCATTCACAAAAAAACAAAAAACATTAACAACTCAAACTGACAAAAAACTACAAGAATGAACCCAAGGCTGCCCACCACCAAACCACACCTTTACCACCCCCCCCATAGTTACTACACAAGAAAGAGGGGAATTGAACCCCATAAAAATGGTTTCAAACCAATCGCAATCCACTTTGCTTCTCCCTTCATAGAACTTTAGTATATTACACATTACATGATTCTGTCAGAATCAAAACATAGAGTCCCTATAAGTTCTAATGTCAGAACCCTCACAAATCTCACTAAACAACGCACTCTCACCAATAATAGAAGAATTTCTTTACTTTAACGACTACGCCATAACAATACTACTAATAATTTGACTTTCAGTAATAATCACCCTGTTCACCATCTCGACAACAAAACTCTATGACACTTCTCCAAATGATGCTAACCACCTAGAATTTATATGAACACTCCTCCCCATCCTAGTACTAGTATTTATTGCCCTTCCCTCAATACGAACCCTTTACCTTCTAGAAGATCAAAACCCCCCACACTTAACCGTCAAAACATTAGGCCATCAATGATATTGAAGCTACGAATATTCAGACTATGAAAACACATCATTCGACTCATACATAATCAAAGAACAAGACCTAACAAATGGAGCCCCCCGACTACTAGAAGTCGACAATCGAATAGCAATTCCAATAAAATCAACAGTACGACTGTTGGTAACAGCAGAAGACGTCCTACACTCATGAACCCTTCCAACACTCGGAGTAAAAACAGATGCAGTCCCCGGACGACTAAATCAACTAATTTTTACAACCATACGACCAGGAGTATTCTACGGCCAATGCTCAGAAATCTGCGGCACAAATCACAGCTTTATACCAATTACAGCAGAATCAATACCAATAAAACAATTCGAAAACTGAATTACCACCCTACTAAACTCACTAGGAAGCTTGCAAAGCACTAGCCTTTTAAGCTAAAGAAGAGAAAGTTTCTCCCAAGTGAATGCCACAACTAAATACATCAAACTGATTTATAACATTTTTATGAACTTGGTTAATTTTATTAGCTTTAACTACAAAAACTACAAAAACCAAACTCACCACAAAACCTAAAAAATTCAAAGAAAAGATAGACCACAACCAATGAACCTGACCATGATAACAAACCTATTTAACCAATTTGAAATCCCACAAATATTTGGAACAAAAATAACCTTAATCACACTACTCCTCCCACTTATACTGACCCCGCAACCAACAAATCGCCTAAGCACTAATCGGACTTACACACTCACAAAATGAATATTAAAAGAAATTACAAAACATCTCATATTACCAACCTCCAAAAACGGATTTAAATGAGCCCCTCTTTTAACCTCCCTGCTACTAATACTATTAACACTTAATATTGTAGGAATATTCCCTTATACATTCACACCCACAACTCAACTTTCCGTAAACATAGCCCTTGCACTCCCACTTTGATTAGCCACAGTACTAATTGGCCTTCGAACCCAGCCAACCAAATCCATAGCCCATCTACTACCAGAAGGCACACCAACTCTATTAATCCCCACCCTCATTGTTATTGAATCAATCAGCTTACTAATTCGTCCAATCGCTCTAGGGGTCCGACTAACCGCCAATTTAACAGCAGGTCACCTCCTACTTCAACTAATTTCAACAGCTGCTCTTTCAACAATTAAAATAATCCCAACCCTATCCTTACTACCAACAGTACTTCTAATTCTACTAATAGTTTTAGAGTTTGCAGTTGCTATTATTCAAGCCTATGTTTTCACTTTATTAACATGCTTATATTTACAAGAAAACACATATGACCCACCAAATACACCCGTTCCACATAGTGACCCCTAGCCCATGACCAATCTTAAGTGCCATATCAGCATTCACACTAGTCTCAGGACTTGTAGCATGAATACACTCAAAAACAACAACCCTTATAAGCCTGGGATTATTTACAACACTACTGACATCATACCAATGATGACGAGATATTGTACGAGAAGGCACATTTCAGGGACACCACACCAAAGCTGTACAAAAAGGCCTTCGATACGGAATAATTCTGTTTATTTCCTCAGAATTATTATTTTTTTTTGGCTTTTTCTGAACCTTTTTCTTTCTAAGCTTCAACCCTACCCATAACATTGGAATACAATGACCACCCAAAGGTATCATTCCCCTAAACCCATTTGAAGTCCCACTACTAAATACAATAGTATTGCTAGCCTCAGGGTTCACTGTAACATGGGCCCATCACTCCCTTATAGAAGGTAAACGAAAAAAAACAATCATTGCTTTAACAATGACCATTGTATTAGGGGCCGGATTTACCTCCCTACAAGCCATAGAATACTACGAAGCCTCATTCACAATATCCGACGGAGTTTACGGATCCACCTTCTTTTTAGCAACAGGATTTCACGGACTTCACGTAATGATTGGTACAACATTCCTGATCGTTTGCCTAGCACGACAAAACCTATTTCACTTTACAACCACGCATCACTTCGGCTTTGAAGCCGCCGCATGATACTGACACTTCGTAGACATAGTCTGAATCTTCCTCTTCACATCAATTTACTGATGAGGATCATATCACTTTAGTATAACAAATACAAATGACTTCCACTCATTTAATCTTATTTTATAAGAAGTGATAATTAACTTAACAACAACAATCCTATTCACAACAACTATTCCACTAATTCTTATTACCTTCAATCATTTAGCACCAAAAACAAGCCCAGACATAGAGAAATTATCCCCATACGAATGCGGATTCTCTCCACTAGAGAATGCACGACTTCCATTATCAATTCAATTTTTCCTGATCGCAATTTTCTTCTTGCTATTCGACCTTGAAATCGCACTCCTTCTTCCAATCCCCTGAGCATTAAACATCTCAATAACTACAACAACATGAATGCTCCTGCTTATTTTCTTATTAACAATAGGACTAGCATATGAATGAAGCCAAGGAGCCCTTGATTGAACAAAATTAGAGGTTAGTTTAACACAAAACAGCTACCTTCGAACTAGCAACTTTAGGCACACCTAAATCTCTACATGATACAAATATATTTTACAATAATTAGCGCCTTCCTGCTTAGCTTAATTGGAATCTCAACAAACCGAACCCACCTAATATCCGTACTCCTATGCATAGAATCTATGACCCTAATCCTATTTTTATCGATAGCAGCATCCTCAATCAACAACACAAACACCACACCAATCACTATTATTATAATCGCTATGGGTGCCTGCGAAGCAAGCACAGGCCTTACCCTGGTAACAATTACAGCACAAAAAAACACAAACGACTTCGTAAAAAACCTAAACTTATTAAAATGCTAAAAATTTTAATTCCAACAATGATACTAATTCCCTCAGCCACCCTCATCCAACATAAACTCCTATTTACATCCATAACATCATACTCAATACTAATGACCCTTTTAAGCCTTCAATGACTTCACACACCAATAATACTAAACAACATGTTTTCTAATCAATACTTATTTATTGACCAAATCTCAGCCCCACTAATTATCTTGTCATTCTGACTCCTTCCAATAATAATTATCGCAAGCCAAAACCACCTAAAAATAGAACCTAAGTCACGAAAACAAGGGTTTTTAATAAACATTGCCGCCCTACAAACACTTCTAGTAATAACACTATCAGCAAACAACATAACATTATTTTATATCTTATTTGAAGCTACTCTTATCCCAACCCTAATTATCATCACACGATGAGGGTCCCAACCAAAACGACTAACTGCAGGAACATACTTTATATACTACACACTACTACGCTCCCTCCCACTACTAATTGCAATCCTATTCCTTAATAATCAAGAAAACAACTCAAATTTCCTAATACTGACCTTATTAAAACCTAACACCCATAACCAGCTCACAAACAATGTCTTATGACTAGCATGTATGACAGCCTTCCTTGTAAAAATGCCACTATACGGAGTCCACCTCTGACTGCCAAAAGCACATGTAGAAGCACCCATTGCCGGCTCAATAGTACTGGCAGCCGTATTATTAAAACTTGGTGGATATGGCATCATCCGCATAACCCCAACAAACATCTCAACCACCTTAATCTACCCAACAATCGCAATAGCCACATGAGGAATCATTATGACAGGACTAACATGCCTACGAAAAACAGACCTAAAAGCCCTTATTGCCTATTCCTCAGTAGGCCACATAGGACTAGTAGCCTCTGCCACACTCATTCAAACCCCATGAAGCACCTCAGGAGCAGTTATCCTAATAGTCGCCCACGGCCTAACCTCCTCAATACTATTTTGCCTAGCTAACATGCTATACGAACGAACAAGCACCCGAATGCTAATCGCCATACGAGGCATACAAAAAGCCATACCCCTAATAACCTCATATTGATTAATTGCAAGCTTGACAAACCTAGCACTACCCCCAACAATCAACCTGATTGGAGAAATTCAAATTATAACTACACTATTCAACTGATCCCCACTAACAATTATAATAACCGCCACAGGAGCAGCCATCACAGCAATCTACTCATTACAAATATTTATAACTTCACAACAAGGACACCTAACAAAAGACTCAAAAGAAGTCTACCCCGCCCAAACACGGGAACTATTAATTATAATCGTGCATGCATTAGCAATTCTACTACTTACGAAGGACTCAGAACTAATTAAGTAATGCCAAGATAGTTTAATAAAACAGTAGGTCGTGACCCTAACAATAGATACACCTCTTTTTGGCCGAAGGGTTTCAACTGAACTGCTAATTCTCATACCTGAAAATAAAACCTCAGACCCTTCACTTTTAAAGGACAATAGCAATCCCGTGGTCTTAGGAACCATAAACCTTGGTGCAACTCCAAGTAAAAGTTATGCTAGAATCAATAATTACTACCATAATTCTAACCTCCATACTACTTCTAACACTCCCCATTATTTCCAAAAAACATGAAACAAAAATCACAAAAATCATTAAATTATCTTTCTTACTCTCATTACTTCCAACAACATTGATCATAAAACATCAAACGCAAAACATCAACATCAACTTTCATATAATTAATACAGGAACAACAAATATGACCATAACCCTAATAATCAACAAATATTCCACACTATTTCTGCCTACAGCCCTATTCGTTACCTGATCAATTATAGAATTCTCAACCTGGTACATAACTAATGAGCTAACAAAAAAGTTCCAAAAACACTTACTAATTTTCCTAGTCTCCATACTCACCTTAGCAACGGCAGGAAGCTTTATGCAACTACTTACCGGCTGGGAAGGAGTAGGAATCCTGTCTTTTATGCTAATTAATTGATGGTCCACACGAACTAATGCTAACGCGGCAGCCCTTCAAGCAATCATTTACAATCGAATTGGAGACATCGGCCTAATCTTAGTCATAGTCGCCCTGCTCTCAACCTTAGGAACATGAGATATAATATCAACACTAACATTAAGCACAAAAGACACCATAATTACCCTAGGATTAATCCTGGCCGCAACTGGCAAATCAGCTCAATTTTTCATGCACATATGACTACCCGCAGCAATAGAAGGCCCCACCCCCGTTTCATCCCTTCTTCACTCCAGCACCATAGTCGTCGCAGGAATCTATATACTAACACAAATACACCCAATAATAAGCACCAAATACTTAACAACAATCTGCCTTGGTCTAGGCACCCTCACATCCATCTACTCCGCACTATGTGCTATTGCCCAAAATGACATTAAAAAGATCATCGCCTTCTCCACCTCAAGCCAACTGGGCCTCATAATAATCGCAATCGGAATCAATAAACCAGATTTAGCCATATTCCACATGATTACCCATGCCACTTTCAAATCAACATTGTTCCTATGTTCCGGATCTATTATTCATAATATGCAAAACGAACAAGACATCCGAAAAATAAGCTGTACTAAAAACACACTACCAACAACAACAACCATAATAACCATCAATGGAATAGCCCTAGCAGGCACACCATTCCTATCAGGATTCTACTCCAAAGATATAATTATTGAAACCATAATAAATACCAACATCAACGCTTGAGCCCTAATAGCAACACTCCTCTCTACAACCATAACATCAATTTACACCGCACGAATGATCCTCTACATAACAAAAAAATTCTTCTGTTATAAACCCACCATCACCCAAAAAGAGTCACACCCCCAACAAACATTTCCACTCATCCGCCTTACTCTAGCCGCTATAATAACCGGAACCATACTAATACCAACCATGTCAAACACTATAAACTCACTAGCAACATACATAAAAATAATTCCAATAATAACAATTATTGTAGGAACATACATAACAACAGAAATAACAATAAAACTACAAAACACTACAACAAGTTGAAAATTCATTTCACACCTGGCCTTTTTCAAAATACTACATCGAACCTTACCACTAAAAATACTAAAATTTAGTCAAAAACACTCAACCCAACTAACAGACTTAATATGACTAGAAAACATGGGTCCAACAACAATCGACCTACTCAATACAACTACTTCAAACATCATTTCAATGCAAAAAGGACAAATCAAAAAATATTTTACAGTCCTACTAATTACAACAACCATCCTGTTATTAATACAAATAACCCTCACCTTATAAGACCCAAATGAAACCCAACGAACCAACTCTAACACCACAAACAATGCTAACAATAATCCAAATCCAACAAGCAACAAGTAATACCCTCCATATGAATATAACAACGAAACACCAACACAACCCAAACCTGGCCCATATACACCAAATGAAATTAAACCTAAAAACTTTCCCATAATAAAAGTTAATATCACAAAACAAACAACCAAAAAACCAGAAAATCGACCCCCCCAAGCCTCTGGGTATACATCCCCCGATATAGCAACAGAGTAAGCAAATACAACCAACATACCACCAAGATAAATCAAAAACAGAATTAAGGCCGAAAAAGAACTTCCCATTTCAGCCACCATAGCACACCCAAACCCAGAAGCTAATACCAATGCCAAGGCACCAAAACACGGAGAAGGATTACATGCAACTCCTACCACCCCAACAAAAAAAGCTAAGCTTACTAGCAACATAAAATACACCATTTTCACTAGCAACTCTAAGCTAGACCTCCGAAATGAAAAATCAGTGTTGTTATTCAACTATAAAAACACATCTATGACCCACTACAAAACACAATCCCCCATCATTAAAACAATTAACCCACTGATTAATCTTCCCACCCCATCAAATATTTCAGCATATTGAAACTTCGGATCATTACTAGGAATAACCCTAATCATCCAACTAGTAACAGGAATCTTTTTAGCCGCTCACTTTACAGCCAGCACAACTATAGCCTTTGACTCTATAATTCACATTCTCCGTGACGTAAATTTTGGTTGATTAATACAAAATATCCATGCAAACGGAGCATCAATATTCTTTCTATGCATTTACATACACATCGGACGAGGAATTTACTATGGATCCTACCTATACAAAAAAACATGAAATATCGGAATTATTTTACTACTACTAACAATAGCCACTGCATTCATGGGCTATGTATTACCATGAGGACAAATATCATTCTGAGCTGCCACTGTAATTACAAGTATAATCTCAACAATCCCATATTTAGGAGACCCAATTATTCAATGAATCTGAGGGGGCTTTGCAGTAAATGAACCGACATTAACCCGATTCTTTACATTTCATGTAATCACCCCATTCATCATCTCTGCCTTCGCAGCAATCCACTTAATATTCCTACATGACACTGGATCAAACAATCCCACAGGCCTTTCATCCACTATTGACATAATTCCATTTCACCCATATTTTTCTTTTAAAGACATTCTAGGAATATCAATAATACTAATATTATTCACAGCCGTAACCTTACTGGCACCAAACCTCCTGATAGAATCAGAAAACTTCCGCCAAGCTTCACCCCTCACCACCCCAGCACACATCAAACCAGAATGATACTTCCTATTTGCATATACCATCCTACGATCAATTCCAAACAAATTAGGGGGAACACTAGCCTTAATTGCCTCAATCATAATCCTAGCATCCCTACCAACAACCCACCTGTCAAAACAACGAACAATGGCCTTCCGCCCAACCTCACAAATCATATTCTGAATTTTCATTTCAAACATTTTCATTCTTACATGAGTAGGAGGACAACCAGTCCGATACCCCACCATTGAATTAGGCCAAACAGCATCTCTCATCTACTTCAGCATACTAATTGCCCTCATACCTGGAATCTCAATCTTAGAAAACAAAATCTTATATCAAAAATGTCCTGATAGCTCAAAACCAAAAGCGTTAGTCTTGTAAACTAAAAATGGGTCAACCCTCAGGATTTTTATCCTTTATTATTTATATGTATATATAACATATTATGTATTACCCCATGTCTAATATATATATACATACTACTATTATATTTCATAATACATATTATGTTTATAGTACATAACATTCTCTTCCCCACGCCTAATAAGCATGTAATATTCTCCCAAAACAGACATTTCCTTGAAACCAGTATTAGGTGATTTATTAACTTGACTTCTCACGAGAGATCACCAACCCGCCATTATAAGGTTTTCCATTACCAGTCTCGTGGCGCCTTTAACTAAGTTACCGCTAAAAGTATGACCTTTCCAAGACCTCTGGTTCCTATCTCAGGCACCTACAAACCTTTATCCGCACTCAAATACTTTTTCCAAGACCTCTGATTAATGAGTGTGCTGCATTTGGCCCGTGACACGACATGCCTTGGCCCTCCCGGCATCTGGTATTTTTTTTATCTCCTTCCCTTCAGCCTCATTTCAAAGTGATATTAATGACACTTATTGTTGAAGGTCCATTACATGAAGCATCCTTTGCCCACATTCCCCAGGCGGAGCGATATCTTTCCATGCTCGTAAGACATATCATACATCCATCCAACTTCATTTTAGCAAGAATTAATCTAAAATGACAAACCATTTGATCAAACAAACAAACGTTCATTCGTGACCAAGAATGTGTCTAAAAAAACACACATAATATTATAATGTTTAAAGCTCACACAGCCAATGTTTTACTTTAAACACTCTAATACCACATCAAACATCATCTGACAATACAACTTTAACCAAACTAA